AATGAAGAAAAGGGAACCTAATCTCACCTCCTTCTGTACCACAAAGAAAAGAACCTGAGATTTTTACCCTTTTCTAAAAAGAAAAAGAAGTGCCTCTATTTAGAGATTTATCTACTTAGATGAATAAATCATACTCTATCTATATTATTAACGAATATGTATTCCAACCTATCTCGAGGTATTTGTATCAATACCTATTCGGTAGATCCTTTTTTTTTTCTGTGCCAGGAACCAGATTTGAACTGGTGACACGAGGATTTTCAGTCCTCTGCTCTACCAACTGAGCTATCCTGACCTTTTCTTGTGCATCATCCTAGTAGAGTATTTGTATCTATGTCAATTAAAGGGACTAAAAAATCAATAAAGTATTCCAAATTCCAAATTTGGAAATGGGGGGGGGTAGTCCTATGCATTGTGCATGGTTTACTTAATAATACTTAAAAATAGAGTTAATAATCGAAGTTCCTTGCCTATACTATAATAAAAAAGAAATCTATTCAATGAATAGCATAAGATCCATTGAGTTCTCTTCGCACTCCTTTGTGAAAGAGTAGAATGAGAAAGTTAATGAATCTTAAACCGATTGATAAAAAGAAAAAAAGAGGATAAATACTATAGTATAGTTAGAGTTAGGGAATAAAAGAGGGTTTGGGGATAGAGGGACTTGAACCCTCACGACTTATAAAGTCGACGGATTTTCCTTTTACTAGAAATTTCATTGTTGTCAGTATTGACATGTAGAATGGGACTCTCTCTTTATCCTCGTCCGATTAATCCACTTTTTAAAAGATCTCGAAAACTATGAATTGAAGGATTTGATTACTCAATATTCGATTGGAATGGATTCACAATAATTCTAAAAAAATTCTGAATTTTCTATTTCATAATCATTCCTAATTTCATTCTAAAAAAGAATAAAGAACCTATATTATGATATGGGTTCTGTGATTAATCGTTTGCTATGTCAGTATCCATATGTGTGTATTAGATGTATAAACCCCTTACTTTCTCTAATTTAGAGGGAGTTCCACTACCAACACAACGTAATCAACTCGATTCGTTAGAACAGCTTCCATTGAGTCTCTGCACCTATCCTTTTCCTTTGGATTCTAGTTCGAGAACCACTTGTTTTCTCAAAACACGGATTTGGCTCAGGATTGCCCTTTTTTAATTCCAGGGTTTCTCTGAATTTGGAAGTTACCACTTAGCAGGTTTCCGTACCAAGGCTCAATACAATCAAGTCCGTAGCGTCTACCGATTTCGCCATATCCCCATTTTCCTTTTCTTTGATTGAGACCTAGATTCCTTGTGTAATTTCATCCATCTCTTAGTTTTTTTTTTTGGAATCGTTGAATTCATTACTCGACGTAGTCTAGCAGTTCGTCTCTATTTGAGAGACCCTGCTTGTTGCAATTCAGAATTGAATTGATTCTATCGTTGATGTATTTGCAATTCAATCCGAATCAATATATCCCAAAGTTTTTCTCTCCCCCACCCTTCTTTTTTAGAGTATTCAAAATCATACTCTAACGCTTGATATTCATTTTTTTTTTCTAATCAGAATTAGCAATTTAATTTGCTATGATTCTATGTTCTCCTTAGTGAAATATTAATCATTAAATTATTAAGAAATNNNNAAAAAAAAACAAAATATCTCAAAAAATGTCTATAATGATCGAATGAAAATGCCAAGAAATTCGCATTTTCTCTTTATTATATCTTTCATATATATTATTCTTTTCTATGTATTAGATTACTTGTCCGAGCCATATCAAATTGAAAATATCTGAAATCAAATTCAATATAGAAATTGGAATAGATTTTATTCTATTAGAAAAATCAATTTGCGAATTAGAGAAATAAAAAGAAAGTTCAATAAATTCTATAATCCTATTTAAGGATATCCTCTAGTTAAGCATATCAAGCTAACTTGATTTTTATGAAGTTCTAGTATTTTTTTCTAAGTAGAACTTTAAATTTCGAACTAGTTAATAGCTAAGATTAATAATTAAGATCTGACATTTTACAGATTTCCTATACTATACATATTTCTATTTGTTACACTATTTCTGTTATGTAAGCCCACTTAGCTCAGAGGTTAGAGCATCGCATTTGTAATGCGAGGGTCATCGGTTCAAATCCGATAGTCGGCTTTTTTCTATATCGATGTTCCATGAACAAGAATCTCTCTTTTTCTCCGAATTAAATGGAGAATCCAGGATCTATTCTGTGGTTCTACCTTACAATTTTGCTAGATACAAAACAATAAAATAAATAATATATATACAAAAAATCCAGATGTTGATGAAATTCCATTTTTTGTGGTACTTTAGTAGATTTTACTCTGTTTATCCTTTAGTTTAATTCAGTTTTAATTTCGCTGTATTCTTTAATGTAAATACAATGAAATTCATTGTGTAAAATGAAATTTCAATAAAATCAAAAAGGAGTCTTCATGTCCCGTTATCGAGGACCTCGTTTTAAAAAAATACGCCGTCTGGGAGCTTTACCAGGACTCACTAGAAAAACACCTAAATCCGGAAGTAATCTGAAAAAGAAATTCCATTCTGGGAAAAAAGAGCAATATCGTATTCGTCTTCAAGAAAAACAGAAATTGCGTTTTCATTATGGTCTGACAGAACGACAATTACTTAGATATGTACATATCGCTGGAAAAGCAAAAAGGTCAACAGGTCAGGTTTTACTACAATTACTTGAAATGCGTTTGGATAATATCCTTTTTCGATTGGGTATGGCTTCAACCATTCCTGAGGCCCGGCAATTAGTTAACCATAGACATATTTTAGTTAATCGTCGTATAGTCGATATACCAAGTTTTCGTTGCAAACCCCGAGATATTATTACTACGAAGGATAACCAAAGATCAAAATGTCTGGTTCAAAATTCTATTGCTTCATCCGACCCGGGGAAATTGCCAAAGCATTTGACGATTGACACACTGCAATATAAAGGACTAGTTAAAAAAATCCTAGATAGGAAGTGGGTCGGTCTCAAAATAAATGAGTTGTTAGTTGTAGAATATTACTCTCGTAAGACTTGAACTTAATGAAAAAAGGAAAGGTTCATAGAATTTTCTTCCTCTTCCCCTTTCCCCGAACTAAATCGACCTAAGGCCCTTAATTGGTATTTTCCATTCAACTAGCAGAAATGGATTAACCCTAGGATCCTTTTTTTTTGTTCTTTCCTCTATGTGTCTTTTACATACCACAGTAATTTACTATAGAGAATTTCTATTAAATAAAGGTATTATTGCTGGAATAAACTGTTATTTGATTTGATACATTGTGATCGTTAACGTTGATGAATTAAGAGAAACGGAAAGAGAGGGATTCGAACCCTCGGTAAACAAAAGTCTACATAGCAGTTCCAATGCTACGCCTTGAACCGCTCGGCCATCTCTCCTACATAATCTTATTATGGAAAATAAACTGAGTGAATAGCGAGTTTTCCTATTCCTGCAGTACAGGTACAACCACAACCGCTCGGGGGTTCCTTGGTTCTATTGGAAAAATTCCTTTTCATCTAAGTGGAAGGATCCAGGATTTTTTTACTAGGAATTCCGCTCCCTCGAAAAGTTTTAGTTTGGGTTTTCCCCAAACCAAAGAAAAAGAGAATGGAAGAATTCTTCTTATTCCATAATAAAATAAAGGAACCCTAAAATTCTGTTTGCATAAGGTACGCTACGCCATACAATCGGAATCTAAAAAAGGGTATGAGACAATAAATGACTTTGAAAACGCGAAATAGCTGATGAGAGAAGTTATTGTTGAGAAATAGAAAAGTGGAATGAAATCCAATCTTAGTCAAATATTTCATATCTCTTCTTGTCCAAACAGAAGGAAAAGGACACAATTTGAGCTGAGCGGAAAATCCATACCTCTCTTATCCATTTATAGCATATATATGGATCGATCGGTTTATAAGAATCGAATGTGTTTGTTTTTATGGTATTTTGTGAAGGAATGAAAACAATTCTATATAGAATGGGTTGGGAATTATGCCTAGATCCCGTATAAATGGAAATTTCATTGATAAGACCTCCTCAATTGTAGCCAATATTTTATTGCGAATAATTCCGACAACCTCAGGGGAAAAAAGGGCATTTACTTATTATAGAGATGGTGCGATTTGACTCTTTTTTTTTTAGCCCTACCTACACCTCAGTCTTACGAGAAAGAGAGGGGGTTCGCATAGAGAGAACAAAATTAGTAAAGGAAACCCACGCTTGGAGAAGGTGAGGTGAACTAACAATTCCTTCTGTCGTGTATCCTCGATTGATGCGGCCTCAGATGCTTCAATTGTAGATTTGAGTATTGAGCGAAAGGTTACACCTACAGGATAGGTTCTGTATTACAGGCCAATCCTACTCTACTAGTACCAATAGGCAGCATAGGGGAGAAAAGCACTACACCTAGAAATAGGAATCAACAAGAGAAAAACTTTGTTAGAAATTAGCCCTTTCCTGATCGGTATCAGGGCTGGGAAGAATGGTTGGGATAACAAACAGCCATCAGGTTTGTACTTTGGATACCCCTATAACCATCAAAGATCGTTGAAGTGGCTAATTCCTCTAAATAGGAGGCGTTGAGAACAAAGAAATTCTTGGAGCTATCGTTTTCCTCTAGCATTAATAGAATTCATTGGTGTTAAGAAAAACCTCTTGCGGGAAGGTTGGCTAGAGATTTCTTGGAAAAATACCAGCCCCTTTCGGTCCATAATGAGATGGGACTAATTCTATTTTTATTCTATAGATTATTTCGCTTAGTACTATGTACAGAAGGGAGGAGCCGTATGAGATGAAAACCTCATGTACGGTTTTGGAACGGAGATTTTTTGAATAGAATGAACGACCGTAACGGATGTTGGCTCAATCCGAAGGAAATTATGCGGAAGCTTTGCAGAATTATTATGAAGCTACGCGACTAGAAATTGATCCCTATGATCGAAGTTATATACTCTATAACATAGGCCTTATACACACAAGCAATGGAGAGCATACAAAGGCTTTGGAATATTATTTCCGGGCACTAGAACGAAACCCCTTCTTACCGCAAGCTTTTAATAATATGGCCGTGATCTGTCATTACGTGCGACTATCTCCACTATAGAAAGAAGAAAAAAAAAAAAGAAAGGATCCAATTTTCTAGTATTTACTAGAAAAAGGGCTTTCTACATAGGGATCGTCAAAACAACGATTTTGCCCTATCAGCTGTAGGAAGGAAGGACACTTCACGAGAATCAAAATAGGAAGAAAGTATGGCCTATACTACTACTCTATGGATAAAGTTCCCAAATTGATAGAGAAAGCACCGTAAAGATCCATTAGTGAGCGACTGGGTCGATACAACTAAAAAAAACTGCTTACTTATCCCATGATATGGGGCAAAATTTAGGAATCTGCTTATGTAATAGAGCCGATCCACTAAGGAATTAAGCAGCGGTGTAGTATCAGATCCCAAAGATAGTAAGTTCTTTTTTCTTTCTTATGGGAAAAAGTCTTTTTCAAGGATTCTATAGAAATTTCATATATGAAACCGAGATAGTTACCTTTCAGAAAATTCGAACGAAGGCTATAGGTCTATCTATGCTTCATTCTTCTGAAGGTGGGAGAAAAGATCAAACTGATTATTGATCAAAATTAGGGTTTGAAACTTAGGTAATTAACTTCTTCTGCTTAACCCAAGAAGAAATTGGATCGATTTTTGAGAAATCGAATTCAGTTAAGATAGGGGAAATTAAGATAGCAATTTCTGAGCCGTATGAGGTAGGAAACTCTCAAGTACGGTTCTAGGGGAAGGAACCGCCTATTCCGACCGAGGAGAACAGGCCATTCTACAGGGTGATTCGGAAATTGCGGAAGCTTGGTTTGATCAAGCTGCTGAGTATTGGAAACAAGCTATAGCGCTTACTCCGGGAAATTATATTGAAGCACAGAACTGGTTGAAGATTACGAAGCGCTTTGAATTTGAATAAGACCACTCCCCTTTTTCATAAAATGGGTAGTTTGGTTGTTGATCCATTAATCAAATAAATTAGGTCGGAAGATCGAATCAAGAATTTCATTATATCCCTTTCTTCTACCTTCTATTTTATATGATATTTCATAAGGATAAACGATAGGGATAGGGTCTAGAATAGAAGTAATAAAGCGAATAAAGGGGGACAATCTAAATATTGCTAATATATCAGGACCGTCTTATTAATAATTCTAATGAGTTATCTTGGAATTTGGAATCGAATAAAAAAATCTATACTCAAGGAAAGTAGATGTAGATAGGAGCTTATACCCTCAAAAAAAAAAATACACTAGCTTCTTAAATTAAAAAAAGATTTTTTTTGTTACGTCGGGAAATAATTTTCCAAGAGAAACAATGTCCGTTAGGCACCTAATCCTTATGTCATAATAGATCCGAACACTTGCCTCGGATTGACTTCAATATATAATTGCTCCAGTGAATAACTAAAAAAAAAAATAGAAGGACGATAGATAGTAAAGAAAAGGACTAATCATAATATCTATCTTTCAAAGGTTCACTAAAAAGACAGTTGGCGGGTCTCTTTGTATGTCTTGTCCGGAAAGAGGAGGACTTAATGATTATTCGTTCGCCGGAACCAGAAGTAAAAATTGTTGTGGATAGGGATCCTGTAAAAACATCTTTTGAGGAATGGGCCAAACCCGGCCATTTCTCAAGAACAATAGCTAAGGGCCCTGATACTACCACTTGGATCTGGAACCTACATGCTGATGCTCACGATTTCGATAGTCATACCGGTGATTTGGAGGAGATCTCTCGAAAAGTCTTTAGTGCTCATTTCGGGCAACTCTCCATTATCTTTCTTTGGTTGAGTGGCATGTACTTCCATGGTGCCCGTTTTTCCAATTATGAAGCATGGCTAAGTGATCCTACTCACATTGGACCCAGTGCTCAGGTAGTTTGGCCAATAGTAGGGCAAGAAATATTGAATGGTGATGTAGGCGGGGGTTTCCGAGGAATCCAAATAACCTCTGGGTTTTTTCAGATTTGGCGAGCATCTGGAATAACTAGTGAATTACAACTCTATTGTACCGCAATCGGTGCATTGATTTTTGCATCGTTAATGCTTTTTGCTGGTTGGTTCCATTATCACAAGGCCGCTCCCAAATTGGCCTGGTTCCAAGATGTAGAATCCATGTTGAATCACCACTTAGCGGGGTTATTAGGACTTGGGTCTCTTTCTTGGGCGGGACACCAAATCCATGTATCTTTACCGATTAACCAATTTCTTGACGCTGGGGTTGATCCTAAAGAGATACCACTTCCTCATGAATTTATCTTGAATCGCGACCTTTTGGCTCAACTTTATCCTAGTTTTGCCGAAGGAGCAACCCCCTTTTTCACCTTGAATTGGTCCAAATACGCAGAATTTCTGAGTTTTCGCGGAGGACTAGACCCAATAACCGGCGGTCTATGGTTGAGCGATATTGCGCACCATCATTTA